AAGAGAATCAAAGTTCATTTACCAATTAGTTACGAAATGCTATGGTTCTTACATAGGATTTCTGAATGAAATCCAATTCCGAAGTAATTCGTCGAGATTGTGCACCCTTTGTTCCTATTTATGCTATAAAAAATAATATAAAGAAAGTGCAGCCGGTTAAATCCAACCTATTCTTGAAATACACAACTCGCACACACTCCCTTTCCAAAAAAAATCAATACACCCAGCACTACGCTTAGATTTATTGGATTTGTTGCTAAAATATCGGTATTAAACTCGAAACTCCCAGCGGATGACCAGTGCCCCACGGAAACAAAAGAATCGGTTATATTTTTCATATGCTCTCCCTTTATAGATAGGACTAACAAAGAACAGAGTTCTTTTTGTATTAGATAGGACTAACAAAGAACAGAGTTCTTTTTGTATCACTCCGCTTATTATTCTTAATCTTAATGGAATTTGAGAATTCTCAAATTTATTAGTTATGGTTATGTTTTTATTCTACTTAAACATTAAACAAAAGGATTTGCAAATAAAAGAGCTAATGCCACGACCAGTCCATAAATGGTTAAAGCTTCCATAAAAGCCAGACTCAGCAATAAAGTACCTCGTATTTTACCCTCTGCTTCTGGTTGTCTCGCAATACCTTCTACGGCTTGGCCCGCAGCAGTTCCTTGACCAACCCCAGGTCCGATAGAAGCAAGCCCTACAGCCAATCCAGCAGCAATAACGGAAGCAGCAGAAATAAGTGGATTCATGGTAAGTTCCTCGCACCAAAAAAAGAAATGATTAATGATACAACCAACCAATGAATTAGTACTTAATCTACTTCTTTTTATACTTCTCAGGTCGAAGTAACTAAAAGTTCAAAATGGAATTCAGAATATTACTGAATTGTCAGAACTACTTCGAGATCTCATTTTTCCTTTCTACCTTATGACCTTATGTAAATAGATATGTATATAGTTTTAGTAATTGCATTTCCTTGTTTATAAACTATTATATTCTTTCTCTTTCATTCAATTCACAATCACAGACAAAATAGAAAAAGGACTAATATGAGAATCCATATAAATGCAGTGGACTAGAAAAAAAGAGATAGGGGTCATTACTATATAACTAGTAAATAGCATATACTTTTATTCTTCCATAACGTAAATCACCTGCACTTTTTATTCTATTCAATCGTATTCTGGAACCATTATTCGAAACATACACAAAGATTGATACTCATAAGCATTACATATATGTAGCAAGATCCCCAACCCTTCTTTCTTTCTTGATATATATATAAATGTAGCTTTTTGCATTTTATTCTACAACTCAGTGGATTATATTGAACCCCCCGCATTGCTTTATTTGGGATAAGCTTCAAAAAAGACTAGACTATTTTAAAAGTTAGTCAATGATGACCCTCCATGGATTCACCTATATAAGCCGCAGCCAAAGTTGCAAAAATAAGAGCTTGAATACCGCTTGTAAATAATCCAAGAAACATGACAGGTATAGGAACTACTGAAGGCACTAAAGAAACAAGAACAACAACCACTAATTCATCAGCCAATATATTCCCAAAAAGTCGAAAACTAAGAGATAAAGGTTTGGTGAAATCTTCTAGAATATTAATTGGTAAAAGTATTGGAGTTGGTTGAATGTATTTCCCGAAATATCCCAATCCTTTTTTACTAAGACCCGCATAGAAATATGCCACTGACGTGGGTAAAGCTAAAGCAACAGTAGTATTTATATCATTCGTGGGTGCAGCTAACTCTCCATGAGGTAACTTTATGATTTTCCAAGGTAAAAGAGCGCCTGACCAGTTAGAAACAAAAATAAATAGGAACATCGTTCCTATAAAAGGAACCCAAGGACCATACTCCTCTCCAATCTGAGTTTTGCTCAAGTCTTGAATAAATTCAAGGACATATTCGAAGAAATTCTGACCGTCGGTCGGAATGGTTTGTGGATTCCGAACAGCTATGATGACTGAACCTAATAAGATAGCAATTACAACCCAAGAAGTAATAAGTACTTGGGCATGAATTTGTAAACCTCCTATTTGCCAATATAAATGTTGGCCTACTTCTACACCTGATATATCATATAACCCTTTGAGTGTTTTAATGGAACATGGTATAACATTCATATTGTCCTCTAACAGAAATCAAACTTCAAAAAAGTAATTATTTTGATTCAACCATTTCTTTCTCAATTCATATATATCGTATATTTCGGATACTGAGAAATCACATAAAAAAAAAAATACCAATCATTTTCTCTTTTCAATATTATTTGATAGTCAAAACATAGTTCAAAATCCAAAAGATGCAAACCAAAAGAGTAACAATCAAAGAGAGTTCACCAAAAACAAACTAATCTTCTTCTTTATTCTTCTTAATGATAAGAGTAATGATAAGATAATCAACCATTTTTTATATAACTGGAACGGCCCTCACAAATTGCAGATACTAATTTGGTAAGAATCAATCGAATCGAAGCTATAGCATCATCGTTGGCCGGAATAGAAATATCTGCAAGATCTGGGTCACAATTTGTATCAATTAAACAAATCGTCGGAATACCCAAAATGGAACATTCTCGAAGAACCGTATATTCTTCTTGCTGATCAACGATAATTACAATATCGGGCAATCCCGTCATATATTTGATCCCACCCAGATATGCTTGCAAGGTAGATAACTTTCTCTTCAACATTGCTGCATCTCCTTTGGGGAGACGATTGAATTTCCCCATCTTTTTTTCTGTTCTTAAGTCCCTGAACTTCTGAAGTCTTGTTTCTGTAGTATACCAATTCGTTAACATACCACCAAGCCATTTTTTATTAACATAATGACATCGAGCCCTTATTGCTGCTGATGCTACTAAATCCGCTGCTTTCTTTTTGGTGCCAACGATTAAGAATTTTTTTCCCCTACTTGCTGCATCAAAAACTAAATCGCAAGCTTCTGATAAAAAACGAGCAGTTATAGTAAGATTTGTAATATGAATACCCTTACGCTTTGCAGAGATGTAAGGAGCCATTCTAGGATTCCATTTATTAGTACCATGACCAAAATGAACTCCTGCTTCCATCATTTCTTCCAAATTGATGTTCCAATATTGTCTTCCCATTTTCCCACACTTTCTCTTTTTCTTTTTTTTTTTTCAAAGAGATTCAGTACCCTATGAAATAAATAATTGTTCCGACGGAACCTTCTACCAGGATTGACCATTGATCTACGACCCAAACCATGAATTTCATTCTTTATTTTTTATTTAATTGATTACGAAATACATAATTGGACCGGAGAGTTAAAGTAAAAAGAATAAACCTCTTGTTAAGAATTAGTAAATTACATTACGTAAATGATTGGTCTGATGTCTCATGGAAAGTGTTTGGTGCACAAGAACAAAATAATTCTCTATGGTATAACAAAATATCTCTCATTTCCAACTCGAATAGATCCTTCCTTTTCATTTTCAAATGAATGTTTTTGTCTTGCTTTGAACGATGTACTAATTTGTTGAATCCGGTACCAACCGGTATAATCCCCCCCAGAACAACGTTCTCTTTCAGGCCTTTCAACCAATCAATACGACCTCGTAGAGCAGCTTTTGCTAAAACTCGAGCAGTTTCTTGAAAACTCGCTTCGGATATGAAACTTTGAGTATTCAGAGATGACTTCGTTATTCCCAATAAGATTGACCGATAACAGATCGCTTCGTCCAAAACGCGCCCTGCTCGCTCTGCTCGCAACAATCCAATAAATTCCCCAGGTAAAAAAACATTAGACATTCCATCTTCTGAAACCAAAACTCTTGATGTTACTTGACGTACAATAATCTCTATATGTCTATTATGGATCTGTACCCCTTGGGATCGATAAACCTTTTGGATCTTATTAACCAAAGAGATACGACTTTGGGCTATGGTTAATTCAGCTCCAATCAAGAATCCCCAAGGGATCCCGAGAATCCTTCGGATACGTTCGTCCCAACCTTCAACTCTTCTTTCGAGGTTCATCGATATTGAATCAATTGAACGAACTTCTAAGATTTGTTCCACTTTTGGAAGACCTTGCGTTATGTCACCAGATCTCGATTTTTCATATATAAATGTAATTAATGTGTCTCCTTCAGAAAAGATTTCTCCATAATGGCCATGGACAGTTGCTCCTGGAGTGACCAAATAGGGCTTAGATGATCTTATAACTAAAGAGTCAACATGAACAATGAAAATTTGACCAGATTTTTTTATGCGTGATCCATATTTCAATAAACATGCATTTTCAAAAAGGAATTGTCCAAGGCTAATTATTGTCCATGCCTCTTCACAAGAATCGTGGTGTAGAAAACACCAATTAAAATGGAATGAATTCCAAATGATGTTACTGCATGGATCGGGATTATAAATCCTACTATTTTCATCTAGGAAACAGTATTGAAATGGAAGTACTTGAAGCACTTGGAAAGTCTGTTGAAAATTTTCAAGTAAAAAATATTTCTTTAAAAAGACTTGATTATAAGTTATTAAATAGTAAGATGAACGAAGATTTACTATTTTAGGCACAATAGTACCTAAAGGACCCAACAAATTCCTAATTGGAGTCATGGGATCCGATCCTTTTGTCGCATTATTATATCTCGAAGTATTGAAGGGACCAATTCGAGAGCAATTGGATGATGACAAAATTATGAAAGATTGGCATTCCTTATTTTGATTCAACAACGTACCAAGAGTTCCCTTATGTTGGGGAAATGATTGAATCTTTGCCTTGGAATCAAAAGGATTTCTATAGATACGATCTAATTCATTATTGGAAATCAATCCTGAACCTGGCGTATCATACCTTTTTTCGGTATACGAAATAGTGGACTTTACTAACTCAATTCGTATGAAATCACGAAGCAGATCATTTGCCCTTATTTCAACAAAAGAAGCATGAACCTCTTCTTCTATAGAACTCTTTTTTTCTTGGTCCCAAGTCAATACTAAGCAA